ATTCAAGCAGTTTATGTACCCGCAGACGATTTGACCGACCCTGCTCCTGCTACGACATTTGCACATTTAGATGCTACTACCGTACTATCAAGAGGATTGGCTGCCAAAGGTATTTATCCAGCAGTAGATCCTTTAGATTCAACGTCAACCATGCTTCAACCTCGGATCGTTGGTGAGGAACATTACGAAACCGCCCAAAGAGTTAAGCAAACTTTACAACGTTACAAAGAACTTCAGGACATTATAGCTATCCTTGGATTGGACGAATTATCCGAAGAGGATCGTTTACTCGTAGCAAGAGCGCGAAAAATTGAGCGTTTCTTATCACAACCCTTTTTCGTAGCAGAAGTATTTACCGGTTCTCCAGGGAAATATGTTGGTCTAGCAGAAACAATTCGAGGATTTCAATTGATCCTTTCCGGAGAATTAGATGGTCTTCCTGAACAGGCCTTTTATTTGGTAGGTACTATCGATGAAGCTACCGCGAAGGCTATGAACTTAGAAATGGAGAGCAATTTGAAGAAATGACCTTAAATCTTAGTGTACTGACCCCTAATCGAATTGTTTGGGATTCAGAAGTGGAAGAAATTGTTTTATCTACTAATAGTGGTCAAATTGGCATATTACCAAATCACGCCCCTATTGCCACAGCTGTAGATATAGGGATTTTGAGAATACGCCTTAACGACCAATGGTTAACGATGGCTCTGATGGGTGGTTTTGCTAGAATAGGAAATAATGAGATCACTGTTTTAGTAAATGATGCGGAGAAGGGTAGTGACATTAATCCACAAGAAGCTCAGCAAACTCTTGAAATAGCGGAAGCTAATGTGAAAAAGGCTGAAGGAAGGAGACAAAAAATTGAGGCAAATCTAGCTCTCCGACGAGCTAGAACACGGGTGGAGGCTAGCAATCCGATTTCATAACTAGTTGGTACGTTCGAATAATAAAAAGAAGTTCTCTTTCTAATCCTATTTAGATTCTGTCGGGTGAATACAATCAAATACAATCAAACAGAATCCAATTCTGATGCAAAAATTCAAATTAAAAAATGAAATAGAAAAGATACAAAATCAAAAAATAAATATCACTAAAGGTGGGTTGTAAACCTTATTAGATACCATTGACTCTGGTATCTAATAAGTTTTACCTACTATTGGATTTGAACCAATGACTCCCGCCGTATGAAAGCAGTACTCTAACCACTGAGTTAAGTAGGTCATTTATCATCCCAAAGAGAACCAAATGAAACCCATCCTGTCGATGGATTATAAATATCATATTACTTATAAGCAATACTAATCTAAGGAATACCACTCAAAGAGATCAAAGATTCTTGATGTTGGATCATGGAATATTTCTCTTGACAAGAATTTACCTACATGATAAAATATGTATCACAAGCACTAAGGGCTATAGCTCAGTTGGTAGAGCAACTCGTTTACACGCGCGCCAATGTTTTTCAAGGGAGTTCATCATACAATCAGAAAAATTGATCTTGTTGAGAAATTGCTGTCTTACTCCATAACTTTGAGGGAACCATAGCCTGACAAAGGGTTCGGTCCAATTTGGACGCCCATTTAGGAGGTGCCAAACAGACCCCATCATTGATTTGAGATCTTGATAAGGTGAATACCCAGTCTATTCAATGCTAGGCATAATGAGTATAAGGACCTCAAAAAAATCTCTTTTCGTCATATGAACTTTAAGGTGTATGAAGTTTCATATTTGATTTTTAAGCAGAACGATAGAGACTTCATTTAACTTAGGTTGATCTAGGCCAGAGACAGACCTACGTCAAGATAATCCCACCTTTGAAACACTTTGGTAATGCTCCCAAATAATGAATCAGAGCACATGGAGCCATTTCCTTATCTTTTTTTCTGTTAAGAAAAAAAATGGCAGACTAACTGATATTTAGATCAGTTAATGAAGGAGCCCAATGCAAAAAAAAATGCATGTTGGGTCTTTGAAACAGTTCAGATCATTTTAATAATAATAAGTTTGATCTGTTTTACCGAGAAGGTCTACGGTTCGAGTCCGTATAGCCCTATAAAAATGAAAAATGCAAAAAAAAATTGTATAATTCGCATTTCTTCATTATTATTTCTTGCTTGTAACTAAATGAAATCCAATTATTCCTATAAGTTTACTCACGGCAATCGTTTAAGCAGATGAAAGAAAAAACGCATATCAATGGATCCAATAGATATTGATTTTTTCAATTGCAGATAAACAAACCAACCTTTCGTCATTAATCTTCGGAGGCGAATTACATATTCATATCCACAATAAAAGAATTAGTGAGACTCCCTTTCTTTTGATATCCCCAATCTTATTGAATTTTGGAAGTCAACTCATTTCACGGGCCTGGTGAAATGCAAAACTACGAAGAGGAATTCACATGGATTTAGGAAAGGCCTGCTGTATTTGTGTACAAGCTAAAGTTTTTTGAAAAATGAATATCTTTGGTCACTTTCATTGTCAAATAAGCTTTTCC